ATTTGCAATACAGACGCGGCGATCAGTTGGACCTTTGATTAAGTAAGAGCTCATCTCTTTTTAAATAACATCTCTTTTTTTTTTTTTTATTGACCTCCTGCGGATTAAAGAAAGGAGGAGGTCAAATTCGGGTTGCTGCTCTAGTTAGTAAAGTTATTTACTTGTAATTCGACCCAAGAAGAACAGAAGCACGCTCTGTAGGATTTGAACCTACGACATCGGGTTTTGGAGACCCGCGTTCTACCGAACTGAACTAAGAGCGCTTTCCTTCTTATCCCAATATATATAAAGGGCTGTATGTAAATAAAATAAAAGAATTTGATTTGTAACCCCCACTTTGGATACATATAGTATCATAAAGCATTATGTATGTCTCATTTTTATTGATCTCAATGGATCTTTCATTACTGCACATGGGAGAAGTAATAGATAGGGATGACAGGATTTGAACCCGTGACATTTTGTACCCAAAACAAACGCGCTACCAAGCTGCGCTACATCCCTTTCAATTGGCCTATAGTGTCATTGTAGAGAATCCCCATCTTGTTTTCCACATCGTGATTTCCCCCATTGATATACAATTTCTCTTGTCATTTCTTTTTCGTCTCATATAACAATATAACATATAATAAAAGAAAAAGAATCAAATATGAAATATTTCATATAAAATCGGTAATGTTCAGAAAAGAAAGTAAGTGGACACTTTTTTATGTTGTAAAGAAAGTAAAATATCATCAACCAGGGGGTTGTTTGTTATATTATATATATTCATTTGAGTTAGGGATTCCGCGTACAAATACAAGTAATCCTTAACGACATATGTATCTGATCATATATGTATTACAATAAAAAAGGAGGATTTTCAATGCGAGATATAAAAACATATCTCTCCGTGGCACCTGTGTTAAGCACTCTATGGTTCGGGTCTTTAGCAGGCCTATTAATAGAGATTAATCGTTTATTCCCAGATGCGTTAACATTCCCCTTTTTTTCATTCTAGTTGGGGATGAAGAAGATTATAGATAGAATAAATTATCTGTGACTAACCCTTTTTGTTTTTGTTTTGTTCTTTCTTTCAGTTTTTTAGGATAAAAAAGAAGGAAAGAGAAAGAATCAAAGAAGATTCATCCGCAACGAAACTCGGGTTCACGCTGAATTAATAGAGGGAGAACAGAAATGTAAAGTAAATAATAATAATAAAGGTCGCGCAAGATACTTAAATAAAATACTATAACTAATTGATAGTTAGAAATCATCGTATTACTTATATTCTCTATTGATTTGATTGCAATGAAATATTTAAGAATTGGGTTTCGAGACAGCAACTTCTTTTTTTCTTCTTCGTTTCGAAAATAGAAGAGTTGAGTGAATAAAAAAAAATAAAGGGGGGGTTTATGGCCAAGGGTAAAAATGTCAGAGTAAAAGTTATTTTGGAATGTAACAATTGTGTCCGAAACGATATTAATAAGGAATCGCGGGGCATTTCCAGATATATTACTCAAAAGAATCGACACAATACGCCTAGTCGATTGGAATTGAGAAAATTTTGTCCCTATTGTTACAAGCATACGATTCATGGGGAGATAAAGAAATAGAGAAAATGTAACGCGTTTGTAACCCCTCCAAGGAACAGCAATAAATTACATACATACATAATAATATATATATTATATATATAAATATAATAAGAAATTATAAAAATAAAACAACCCAATCCTATTTCATCCTATTTCGGTAGGATCGCAAATGAAATTCGAATTAAGAAATAAGATTTAAAAGATAAGGAATAAACCATGGATAAATCCAAGCGACTTTTTCTTAAATCCAAGCGATCTTTTCGTAGGCGTTTGCCCCCAATTGGATCGGGGGATCGAATTGATTATAGAAACATGAGTTTAATTAGTCGATTTATTAGTGAACAAGGAAAAATATTATCTAGACGAGTGAATAGATTGACTTTGAAACAACAACGATTAATTACTATTGCTATAAAGCAAGCTCGTATTTTATCTTTGTTACCCTTTCTTAATAACGAGAAACAATTTGAGAGAACTGAATCGACTCCTAGAACCACGGGTCCTCGAATTAGAAATAAATAGATAAGCTATTCCTCAATTGCAATTGAATCAAAATTTCAATATGAACCCCAACTCAGATTTATATTTTGTTCGAAAAATTGGAGAATCCCGATTGGATTGTCACATCATAAGCAAAAATTTCTTCTTTTTTTAATGTGTTGATTCATTTTTAGTATATTTATATTTTCTATTTCATTTTATTTATCTTATTTATATTAATATTAATTTCTACTTTACCTTCCCGGAGCTCATTCTCCGGGGCCCCGTTTAAATCATTACGGTGGATTCCTTCTAACCTTCTTATTTAAGGATCTGATTGGAAATCATGTAAAGACAATTTGTATTTGATATGGCTATTTGTGCAAGTATTTTACGATTAAGAAGCAACTGCCTCTTATACAGATCATGTATGGATCTGCTATAACTATAGGATACCCCAATCCCACGAATTGCTGCATTTATCCGAGTAATCCACAAACGACGAAAATTTCTCTTTTGCCTGCCCCTATCCCGATGAGCAGAACTCAAGGCTCTCATTTTCTGTTGAATAGTATTTCGAGTAAGTCTTGAATGAGTCCCTCGAAAGGTTGATGCAAATAAACGAATTTTTATTCTACGTCTCCGAGCTATATACCCTCGTCTAATTCTGGTCATTGAATCAAATTTAACTTTGATGAATAACTAATTGATTTATTTTCTTTCAGTTATTCTTTTTCCCTTTCCTGGTCTATTAATAACAAAACGGATTCTTCCAATGTATAAAAAAAATTCCAATGGCTTTTGCTACTATGACCTTCCCAACCACCATTTTTCTAGGCATTTAACCTCGAAATAAGAAATTGTATTGATACTAGGTATCAACAAAAAAAATATTCAATTGTAACTAAAGTTGAGTATAGTATAAAGTATCAATAAATAGTAAAGGTAAATGGATAAATAGTGGGTTCCATCGTTTCTATGGCTACTTCTTAAACGGTGAGGTCCTCTCTATACACCGGAGCCCCTTCCACCATTAATCAATGTTATTAGTAACTTGTACAGTTCACATTCTTTGACTCTACCCATGAATTGTGCAGTAATAAGTCTTTTCACAATGAGATCTACCCATACAGTAACGGTATTTAATTACAAAGGTTGGCTAGGTAGCTGACCCTGTATAGTCCGTTCTTGCAAGAGTAGGAGCATAATTCTTTTGCTTCTTAAATATGATTTACCCCGCTTAATGGATAACCATTTGCTACCACTGGGGAATTGCTTTTCATCTCCAATTGAGGTGATTGGATTTGCACCAATAGAAACCATAAATTTGATACGCAATGGAGGTTTTTTATATATTGATTGGAATTCTTCCACCCTATCCTATTCATTGGTACTGTTCATTGATACTGGAAAAATTTGTACTTTATTTTGTTCCGGCTCATGATCTGAACGGGTCGCACATACACCCGAGTACATGTTCCTCGACGCTGAGGACATCCCCGAAGAGCAGGGGATTTTGTTACATTTTTTATTGGCTGTCTTGTGTTTCTAATAAGTTGTTTAATAGTTGGCATACTCTATCGTATAGAAAATGGGCTGGTTTAGATCAATCCTAACCAGATGATTATGAATTCTTTTTTTTTTTTTTACTTTACCTTAAGTATTACCTTATACCTTAAGCGGATAAAATATTGAATTTAGATTCATCCAAATTATGGTTCGAAATGGAATCGTAGATTTACGTGAAATCCCCGGCATTTTCGATCGCTACCAGATCAACAATTCCATGAGCTTGGGCTTCTGTTGCTGACATAAAAACGTCCCTTTCCATGTCTTCGGATACAACCCATAAGGGGTTACCCGTTCTTTGTACATAAACCCTTGTGAGGGTTTCGCGTAGTTTCAGAAGTTCTTCCGCTTCTAGGACAAATTCTCCTGTTTGTGCCTCATAAAAAGAACTCGCAGGTTGATGGATCATTACCCTGATGATATAACATAATGAATGTTTCCGCGATCTCGTACGATTGATTGGACTAGGGAAAAAGATAAAGAATAACAAGAAATAAGTATATATATATAATTGAACAACCGTACAGGCATTTTTTGTGCATTGCATACGGCTCCACAATGGACTTTTTCCGTTCATTGAGCAAAAAACGAAATAGGATCCATCAGACCCAAATCGTTAAGTGATCCATTTACCACCCTTCTTTTCGGGGGAGTTCAAAAATACTATGATGGTTCCGTTGCTTTCTATATTTATGATATATCTCATATGTGATTCAGCAATCCCAAAGTTTCTTTTTGATCCGATCAAATAAAATAAATAAGTAAAAAAATGATCTTGTTTTTTTTTGAGTATTCTTTCATATTTCATAACATAAATATTGGAAAGAGGCCTCTGGCGTGAAAAATCAAAGTTTGTGACGCTGAAATGAAGCCCGGATAGATAAGATCAAAGCCTTTGTCTCATATTACTCGCCCGATACATAATCCCATGTTATGAAAAAACAATAATGGTTTGTTCATATCGAACTCGAAGTGCCATGCTATTTTTACTTAAATATTATCTTACAAATTCTTATTTATTTATATTAATATTAAATATGGCGAAGGCATAGTCTTCTTTTTTCTTTCAAATAAAAAACTCATTGGCGCCAAGCGTGAGGGAATGCTATACGTTTCGTAATTTCTCCTCCGACCAGGATGAAAGATCCCATTGAAGCGGCTAATCCCATGCATATTGTATGCACATCTGGTGGCACAAATTGCATAGTATCATAAATTGCAACTCCGGGTATTACCCACCCGCCGGGGGAGTTTATAAACAAATAAAGATCTCTGGTCTCATCCTCTATACTGAGATATACCATCAGACCAATAAGTTGGTTTGAGATCTCGCTATCAATTTCTTGACCTAAAAACAGTAATCTTTCTCGATGAAGTCGGTTGATTAGGACAAAATTTTATCCCTTAGGAACCGTACACGCGCCTTTGGATGCATACGGTTCAAAAAAAAATTTTTTTTTAGTAGGACTTTTCTATTTCCTAATGAAGGGGCTTTTTCTTCGATTTTTTTTGCTCGAATCTCGGTAAAAAATAAAAGAATCCACTAAACTTAAACTTATCGAATTAACCTCTCATTGATGTATTGTTTCATCGAAATCGAATCCAAATTACGATGTAATTTTCTTGTTCCTGAATGGGCCTCCTCAATTATTTTAGGTTTATGTTCTACTCCGGGTAAAGATCTGCCCGATTTCAATTTGCACATATAGGACAAATGCTCCCAATACCACTTTTACTTTTTTCAATTCATTTCGTGCCTTTCTTACAACAAATACGCGATGTAGTCATAATATTATTTCATTGATTGGCAGTTTGAGATCGCCCATATGCTATCAAGTAATCATACATATATTACCAATTGGGTATTTTCTGAACGGAGCCTGGATACTTCATTTTATTGGATTGGTCCAACCAAGCCAACCATAAATTTTGATAATTTATAATATTAATATTGATTTCGACTCCCTCAAAAATGGATCTAATTGCATTTCACGCTCCAAATTATTGATGGTTCAAACAATCTTTTTTGGGCGAAACAGAGGGTATCTCGATCGGGGGAGAGAACGGGGAAATCCCATATGACCCAATATGTCTGACAAGTCGCACTATACGTCAACCCAAATTGCATCTTCCTCTCCAGGACTCCGAAAGGGTACTTTTGGAACACCAATAGGCATCAACTGAAAGAAAGGGGGGTTAAGTACTATATTTTACTTTGATGTGGAAACGTAATGTTTTTATCCTTAGATATTACGAAATAGTAATACGAAATAAATAAGGGAAATTTATTACAAATGGGTCGGGCTCTTCGAATGATGAACAAGTCTATACGCATTCGCTCATAGAAAATGGGACCAATCCCCCATTGCGTATTGGGACTTATCGGGTATAGAATAGATCTGCTTATCTTTGTTCCGATGAACAGAATTGTTCCATTATTCCCAACGAAATGGAATTCAATAAATATGAAAATATGAACCCTTGCTCCGAAATAATCCACTGAAAGGGGGAGGTCCATAGCATAGTCTTTTCCAATGCGATAAAGTTACATAGTGTCTATTTTTCTTTGATAAAGGGGTATTTCCATGGGTTTGCCTTGGTATCGTGTTCATACCGTCGTATTGAATGATCCCGGTCGGTTGATTTCTGTACATATAATGCATACAGCTCTCGTTGCTGGTTGGGCCGGTTCAATGGCTCTATACGAATTAGCCGTTTTTGATCCCTCTGACCCCGTTCTTGATCCAATGTGGAGACAGGGTATGTTCGTTATACCCTTTATGACTCGTTTAGGAATAACCAATTCGTGGGGCGGTTGGAGTATCACAGGAGGGACTATAACGAATCCGGGTATTTGGAGTTACGAGGGTGTGGCCGGGGCACATATTGTGTTTTCTGGTTTGTGCTTCTTGGCGGCTATCTGGCATTGGGTATATTGGGATCTAGAAATATTCTCTGATGAACGTACAGGAAAACCTTCTTTGGATTTGCCCAAGATTTTTGGAATTCATTTATTTCTTTCAGGATTAGCTTGCTTTGGGTTTGGTGCATTTCATGTAACAGGTTTGTATGGTCCTGGAATATGGGTGTCTGATCCTTATGGACTAACCGGAAAAGTCCAATCTGTAAATCCTGCGTGGGGGGTAGAAGGTTTTGATCCTTTTGTTCCGGGAGGAATAGCCTCTCATCATATTGCAGCAGGTACATTGGGCATATTAGCGGGCCTATTCCATCTTAGTGTCCGCCCCCCCCAACGCCTATACAAAGGATTACGTATGGGTAATATTGAAACTGTCCTTTCCAGTAGTATCGCTGCTGTCTTTTTTGCAGCTTTTGTTGTTGCTGGAACGATGTGGTATGGCTCCGCAACTACCCCAATCGAATTATTTGGTCCCACTCGTTATCAATGGGATCAAGGATACTTCCAGCAAGAAATATATCGAAGGGTTAGTGCCGGACTAGACGAAAATCAGAGTTTATCAGAAGCTTGGTCTAAAATTCCCGAAAAATTAGCTTTTTATGATTACATTGGCAATAATCCAGCAAAGGGGGGTTTATTTAGAGCGGGCTCGATGGACAATGGGGATGGAATAGCTGTTGGATGGTTAGGACATCCCATCTTTAGAGATAAAGAAGGGCGTGAGCTTTTTGTACGCCGTATGCCTACTTTTTTTGAAACATTTCCAGTAGTTTTGGTAGACGGAGACGGAATTGTAAGAGCCGATGTTCCCTTTAGAAGGGCGGAATCTAAGTATAGTGTCGAACAAGTAGGAGTAACTGTTGAGTTCTATGGCGGCGAACTCGATGGAGTTAGTTATAGTGATCCTGCTACTGTGAAAAAATATGCTAGACGTGCTCAATTGGGTGAAATTTTTGAATTAGATCGTGCTACTTTGAAATCAGATGGTGTTTTTCGTAGCAGCCCAAGGGGTTGGTTCACTTTTGGACATGCTTCGTTTGCTTTGCTCTTCTTTTTCGGACACATTTGGCATGGTGCTAGAACCTTGTTCAGAGATGTTTTTGCTGGTATTGACCCAGATTTGGATGCTCAAGTGGAATTTGGAGCATTCCAAAAACTTGGAGATCCAACTACAAGGAGACAAGTCGTCTGATACAACACTGCTCTTGTATCTTTTGCCTCTAGTGTATTTTTATTATTTAGACTATAGAGTACCAGATAAATGTTGATTTGAATCACCGCCCTTTCTTTTACTTTTGACTCTTGTCTTTTCTTAATCTGGGAGATGATCCCAAATGAACAGGTGTGGAAGCTATAATTGTAAACCACGATCGAATTTATGGAAGCATTGGTTTATACATTCCTCTTAGTCTCGACTCTAGGAATAATTTTTTTCGCTATATTTTTTCGAGAGCCGCCTAAGGTTCCGACTAAAAAGGCAAAATGATTTTTCATTATCTTACATTATCTTTATCTAAATGGAAGTAAAGTAATGAGCCTCCCAATATTGGGAGGCTCATTACTTTACTTCAACTAGTCCCCGTGTTCCTCGAATGGATCTCTTAGTTGTTGAGAGGGTTGCCCAAAAGCGGTATATAAGGCGTACCCGGTAAAACTTACAAGTAAACCAGATATAAAGATGGCAACTAAGGTTGCTGTTTCCATTATTATCAAATTTCAAAACCATAACGGATCTATGATAAGATCCTTTATTTACAACGGAATAGTATACAAAGTCAACCGATCTCAACCAATGCAATAGGATTTATGGCTACACAAACCGTTGAGGATAGTTCTAGATCTGGTCCAAGACGAACTAATGCAGGGAGTTTATTGAAACCATTGAATTCAGAATACGGGAAAGTAGCTCCCGGGTGGGGAACTACCCCTTTGATGGGGGTCGCAATGGCTCTATTTGCGGTATTCCTATCTATTATTTTGGAGATTTATAATTCTTCCGTTTTACTAGATGGAATTTCAATGAATTAGGTCCATAAAAATAAGGAAGTCCGGGCTTTTCAATCCAAAATGAATTGCTTAGGACTCTGATTTCTAGTCCATTCTGGCAGTTCGACCGTGAAATTCCTTTGTTTCTGTATTTCCGGAATATGAGTGTGTGACTTGTTATAATTGATCCTATTGATAGTACAGAGAATGGGTCTGTCATCTTGAAAGAGATGAGTTCTGCTTCGTCGGATATTCATTTTTTTATCTGGAGCACGGAATATATGGAATAGATCGAGAAATATTTGAACTATGATTCATACATTTATACCTCGCGACTGGATTCAAAAAAATTTTAAAGATTGATTTTATCATTATAAATCGAAAGGGTTTTCTTCCTTAAAAATTGGGTTTCTGTTTATTTTGATCAATGGACAAAAAAAATTCCGAATTTTTAGTCATTTAATCTATTAATTATTGAATAAGTGGTGATGATCAAACGGTTCTTACTCAGAGAACCTTTTGGCTTCGCTTGGGGGCTTTATTCAACATCGTGGTTCTAGTATGAATCTGAGGTTTCAATTGATTCATAGGGTCTCAACAAGAGAATTCCTATAAAAAAAAAAAAAGAAATTTTCATAATTCAATACAAAATAAAAACAATAAAATAAATAAAATAGGGACAAAGAAGATTCAAGAAGCCTATCTATCAACATAAAGACGAATGAGCTGGCTTGATATTTTGGCATTATCATCACAAAGAAAAGCTTGAGGATTTTTTCCTTCGTATCTTCAGAGAAGATTTAATCCGGGAAATAATAAATTTACAAATTTATATTACATATTCGTTACAACCAGTATTGGGGTGTTTCTGCTTGAGCTGTACGAGATGAAATTCTCATATACAGTTCTCCGAGGGGGAGTTCTCTTGGTTTACCTATCTCAATAAAGTATATGATTGGTTCGAAGAGCGTCTAGAGATTCAGGCGATTGCAGATGATATAACTAGTAAATATGTTCCTCCTCATGTCAACATATTTTATTGTCTAGGGGGGATTACACTTACTTGTTTTTTAGTACAAGTAGCCACGGGGTTTGCCATGACTTTTTACTATCGTCCGACCGTTACCGAGGCCTTTGCCTCTGTTCAATACATAATGACTGAAGCCAATTTTGGTTGGTTAATTCGATCAGTTCATCGATGGTCGGCAAGTATGATGGTCCTAATGATGATCTTGCACGTATTTCGCGTGTATCTGACTGGTGGGTTTAAAAAACCTCGTGAATTAACTTGGGTTACGGGTGTGGTTTTGGCTGTATTGACCGCATCTTTTGGTGTAACTGGTTATTCCTTACCTTGGGACCAAATCGGTTATTGGGCGGTCAAAATTGTAACAGGTGTACCTGATGCTATTCCTGTAATAGGATCCCCCTTAGTCGAGTTATTGCGCGGAAGTGCTAGTGTGGGTCA